GAGATTTCTCGGTTTCGAAATGTCTCGAAACCTTGAGTAGTAAAAAAGAGTGGGATGCTGTATTGCCAGGATTGGATTTCATATTCGAATGAACCTCGTAATCGTAAAAAAGTAGGTTTTTTAGCTATGGACCTAGCAAAAGAAAAATTGAGATAGGTTCCTATAGTATTGGATTCCCCCCCTCACAATCGGACGTGAAGGTTTCCTCTCATCCGGCTCAAGTAGTTACACCAAATAAAGAAAGGGGTTCTTCTTCTTTTTCAACTTTGTTCGAGAAAACCCTACAAAAAGCTACTCTTTACTCAAGTTCCCAGTAAGGACCAGCCTCATTCCTATCTTATTTGATTTTTGATTTTCACTCTAACTTTTTATACTTTCTTTTATTTTTACGAAAAGAAGGAAATGTGAAATTCTTGAGTAGTCTACTTCCCCTCAAATGATGAATCCCCTGAAAGGAATATTTTGGGACTCTTAAAGGATTTCTTTGTCTATATATTGTATTGTTCCATTGGATCTTTTTTAGGTCTCTACTCACCTCGATGGTTATTATCCCTTGAAGCATATATGCGATAGATAAGCTCCCGTAACCATATTCGCTTGCGCTTGCCTGAACAGAATTTCTTTTTCAAAGAAATGGAATGTAGAATTCCACAAAGAGTATTTTTTTACGAGGTATAACTAACTATTCCTATATTATCTGTTACGGAATCGACCATGGATCAATTCCCCTTTTCTTCCATTTTGAAATCTTGAATGAACCCAGAATTCTGAGCTTCATGTTCCTCCTCCCAAGATACATGTCAGAGTCAGGGGCATCCCAATCAGATTAAATGGGATGACAGTTTCTCAGTCCAAATCTGTCAAATGAAAATTTCGATCAAATCACACATCGCAATATACTAGGCCCTCTAATTCCCTAAGGGGCTTATCTAAAAGATTCGCAATATAACTAGGAAGACGTTTCAAATACCACACATGAGTCACTGGGCATGTCAGTTTGATGTATCCCATTTGGTACCTTCGTATCCGAGAATCAACAAATTCCACTCCGCATTCTTCACAAAATTTCGGGTCTTCTTTTTCAGTCCCAATTCCTCGGTAATTTCCACAAGCACAAATCCCACTTTTTATGGGTCCAGAAATTCTTTCACAAAACAATCCATCTTTTTCCGGTTTATTCGTTTTATAATGAAAAGTATAGGGTTTTGTAACCTCTCCAACTATCTCTCCATTGGGTAGAATCTTTTTTGCCCAAGCCTTGATTTGTTGAGGGGAAACTGGTCCAATTCGAAGTTGTTGATGTTTATACTGGTCAATCATAGAATATAAATTCTGATTCATTGAGATCAAGCTTCCTTCCTATCCATCTGGAAGTTCTTTTCAGATACAAGGAAATGATTCAGTTCCAGGGACAAAGATCGTAGTTCTCGAACGAGCAATCGAAAAGATTCTGGAGCACCTTCTGGGTTAGGTACTGTTGCCCCAATAATCATAGCACCAAGTACTTCTTGCCGAGCCCTAATATGATCAGATTTGTAAGTAAGCATCTCTTGTAAGATATGAGCAACACCAAATCCCTCTAGAGCCCAAACTTCCATTTCCCCGACTCTTTGTCCCCCTTGTTTGGCCCTCCCTCTAAGGGGTTGTTGTGTAACAAGTGCGTAATGCCCACTGGAACGTCCATGGATTTTATCATCAACTTGATGGATTAATTTTAGAATATAGGACTTTCCTATTAGAACAGGTTGTTCAAAAAGATCTCCTGTTCTTCCATCAAATATTCTGCTTTTTCCCGGATATTCGGGTTCAAATACCCATGGATTTTTTGTTTTCTTACTGGCTTCATATAATTCAGAAAACACTAGTTTTCTTGAGGCCTCTTGCTCATATCTCTCATCAAAAGGTCCTATTCTATAATGTTTCTTTAGGAGATCCCCCGCTAACCCGAGTGAACATTCAAATATCTGTCCCACATTCATTCGTGAGGGGACTCCTAATGGGTTGAATACCATATCAACGGGCGTTCCATCTTGCAAATAGGGCATATCTTGTCTAGACAAAATCTTAGAAATTATACCCTTATTCCCATGCCTTCCAGCTACTTTATCACCTACTTTGATTTCACGTTTCTGTGAAATATATACACGAATCCTTTCTGGATTAGAATTGGAAACCCCTCTTCTATGGATCCATCTCACATCAATAACTCGACCCCTTCCCCCTATAGGTAGTCTTAGAGAAGTTTCTTTTGAAGTGGATACCTGAATGCCAAGTATAGCTCGTAATAATCTATCCTCCGGGGCATATGAGGATTCACTCGCTGTCTGAGGTGTTAATTTACCTACTAAGATATCATCTGTTTCTATCCAAGATCCCAGCATAACAATTCCATTTTTGTCTAAATTTCGGAGTAAACGAGCCTCTAAATGAGGGATCTCCTTAGTGATTCTTTCAGGACCTTGGCTTGTTACATGAGTCTGAATTTCATATTTCCGGATGTGAAAAGAAGTATAAATATCTTTATAAACCAGACATTCGCTAATTAGTACTGCGTCTTCAAAATTGTAACCTTCCCATGGCATATAAGCTACTAATACATTTTTTCCTAAAGCGAGTTCCCCACCAGCTGTAGCCGCACCGCCCGCTAGAATTTGTCCCTTTTTAATGTATTTACCCCGTTGAACCTGAGTTTTTTGATTCATACAAGTATTTTTGTTGGAACGTTGATACATAACCAATGGAATGCTTATAGTATCCCCATTACTTGAGAAAATGATCTTTTGAGTATCAGTATAAATGATTTTTCCCTTGCGTTCGGCTATAACTGAAACCCCCGAATCTAGAGCCGTTTGTCCTTCCAACCCAGTTCCAACAATGCATTTCTCGGACCGATAAAGGGGAACTGCTTGGCGCTGCATATTAGAACTCATTAAAGCTCGATTCGCATCATTATGCTCAATAAAAGGAATGAGGGAAGCTCCAATAGAAAAATATTGGAAGGGAAAAATGCTTCTAAGATGAATCTCTTCCCATGCAATAGTCAGGAATTCTTGACGATATCGAGCTGGAACAACCTGTTGTTCTTGAATATCCCGATTCAAGGCCAAAGAATTTCCTGCTGCTACCATATAATATTCATCTCTATTTGGTGATAAATAAACCATCTGTGCCTCTTTTGATCTCTCAGATAATCCATAAAATGGACTCTCTATAGATCCCCAATAACCAACCTTCACATGAATAGCTAATGATCCCATAAGTCCAACATTGATTCCTTCGGACGTGTCAATTGGACAAATACGTCCATAGTGACTTGGGTGGATATCTCGTATTCGAAAACTAGCAGTTCGCCCCGTCAATCCTCCAGGACCCAAATAACTCCATTTTCGCCCATGAACAATTTGTGTCAACGGATTAGTTCGATCCAAAACTTGAGATAAAGGGTGTAGGCCAAAAAACGATTCATAAGTAGTTGTTAATGAAGTTGAAGTTACCAAATTTTGAGGAGTCGGTATCAATTTATGCCTGATTGCTCCACATATAGTTCCTCGAACCGTATTTTCTAAACGAACAAGAGCCAATCCAAATTGATCCTGTAATAGATCTGCTACAGAACGAATACGTTTATTTTTCAAGTGACTCATATCGTCAAGTGTACCCATTCCTAATTTCATTCCAATCAAATGATCCACAGCAGACAATAAATCTCGTGGTAACAAAAATGTATTGTTTTGGGGTATATCAAGATTAAGTCTCCGGTTCATATTTCGTCGACCAATCTTTCCTAACTCACATCTTTGTTGAAAAAATTTCTTTTGTAATTCCTTGCATAAGGACTCAGAAAAAACTGGATCCCCCCCTACACAGGCAAATTGTTGATAAAACTCCAAAATAGCATTTTCTTTTGACCCAATCTTTTTTTTCTCTTTATCATTCGGGAAAGACAATAAAATCTCAGGGTAACAAACATTATCTAAAATTTCTCTTATATTCGAACCCATAGCTGATGATAAAACTAGAATAGATATTTTTTGTTTTCTACTTACACGGGCCCATATCCTTGCTTTTCTATCAATTTCTAATTCTGACCTTCCGCCCCAATCCGATATTATAGTACTGGTATATACAGAAACTCCGTTATGTTCCAATTCTGAACGATAGTAAATACCGGGACTTTGCAATATTTGGTTGATCACAATTCGGTATATTCCATTTACTATAGAGGTTCCAAAAGAATTCATTATAGGGATGTTTCCAATAAAAACGGTTTGTTCTTGCATATTTCTACCGGTTTTCCAAATTAAGACCGCGGGTACATATAATTCAGAAGAATATGTGAGTGATTCATACACAGCATCTCTTTCTGTTATCAAAGGCTCTACCAATTGATATGTTTCCACAAATAATTGAAATTCAATTTCTTGATCTCTATCTTCAATTTTTTGAAACTTATGAAATTCTTCCGTCAAACCCTGATTAATGAACCTACAAAATCCCTCAAATTGTATCTGACTAAATCCAGGTATTGTGGACATTCCCTCATTTCCATTCTGGAGCATCTTAATCTGAAGTTTCCTCTTTATTGAAAAAATCCCATTATTGGCTTTTGGCTCACTATTCATCGAACCTTACCAATTGATCTAGCAATGATGGAATGGATATTCTGTTTACTGAATCACATAAAATTTGAGTCAAATCCATCCATAGATATCGTATGAACGAAAGCAAGACAGAGAAATGAAGGGCATTTTTGATGCAAGTTCAAATTTGATCTTGAGACAGGTACAAATAGAAAGAAATGGAAATTAATAAAGCATTCCTGGGAAAAATTCTGTCACTTAGACTGATGGAGTCTTTTATCGGATTTTTATCGGATATAAAACTGGATTCAATTTAGACCTAATACCTAATTCTTTTATTATGATATTAATGATATTATGATTATGATCAGCGTACAAAAAAAGAAAAAAGAAATGAGTTTAGGATTGAATCTGCTCTCTCTGAATGAGATAAAAACAGAAGAATCAGGAACAGCATAGAGTTTCCCTTTTTTTTTAGCACACGCAATTGAATGTTCAAAAAGGAATTCGCAAATCTTTTTTTGGTAGTAAATTTTAGAAAATAAAATGGAATTGCGTACATATATAGTCATAGGAGTAATCTTTAGGAAGTACATGACGATATAGCTATTTAGTTATCCGTATATCACATCTTTTATAAGAATTGAACTTGGTGCAACCTAGGTTAGGGCGTACTCTATCATAATGTCTATCTTCTATGTCATATTCAATGAAATATCCAAGCACGATGATCCTATATAGGGATATGTGCATAAGAAATAGACCCGGCTTGGTATCCACGTATAACAATTTCTGTTCTAGAGTTTACACTTTTCTAGGGTTTACATATACACATATATTTTCTTATAATTAGAGAAAATTAGATAATTAAGAATTAAATAATTAGAATTGATCATTTAATTGATAATGATTAGTCGGAAATCAATTGGATTTTGCATCCATTAAGATAAGGAGATATCAAATTAAGAGCTGTTCGCTAATTCAAAGTAAGAAAAAGAAGTAAGATAAGTAAGAGTAAAAGAGTAATAATTAACTATTCAATTAAAAATTAAATAGTTAATGGAGTAACAAAGTGATTTATTCGAAATTGCTCTGCATTTTGCAGTCTGTGACCGGGCCGGGAATCTTTTCACTTTTCTATAGATCTATCGAATCTATAGAAAAGTGAAAATAGAAGGTAAGTTTTTAAGCGACGCGTGTTTTGAGATAAAATCAATCGAAGAAAAGAATCTAAATAGGATCCAATAAAAAAGAGGAATTTTTTTTTTGAAAAGGATAAGTACAATGGGATTGAAGATCCAAAAATAAAAGAAATTAAGAAAGTAAAAAATTCAAATCAAAACCAAAATGAGGAGAGGAATAGAAATAGAAGAAAAAGAAATATAGAAAATATAGAATAAAGAAAATAGAATATCTAAAGAACATCTAAGTCTAAAGTATAAGAATATTCTTAGATAATATTTTTATATCTTATATAAACTATAATAGAAAACTATAATAGAATTTATAGAATTGAGATTCTCTTTTTTTATATTCTTTTTCTATTTAGATTCTTTATAATAATTTATAATAATAATTTAATCTAATTTAGAAATTGAGAATCTAATAATCTAGAATTTATAGACTTTACATAGAATTTCTTTCTTATTTATTCTTCTTCATTTATTTAGCTATTTTGGATGTAATTTGGCGGCATGGCCAAGTGGTAAGGCGGGGGACTGCAAATCCTTTATCCCCGGTTCGAATCTGGGTGTCGCCTGATCAACAAAAAAAGACTTGGAATTTCTTAATCCTGTTGATCAAACTTAACAAATTATTGCCCCGCAAAAGCATAGGCAAGGGCTAGGTCTGTCGATACTTGATTTTGAGAACCATAGGTCCTATAAAAAACTGTCATCTTTTTTCTCAAAATCTGGGTTCTGAGTGTGGCTCAAAAAGTACCAATAAATCTGAAGCAAACCAATCTTATGAAAGATTGGTTTGTGCTATTCTGAATTGAATAAAATAAAATAAATAGCGAGAATTCATTCTGGAGAACTATGAAAGTAAGAAGTCGGAAATCTTGGTATCCAAACCAAAGGTTCCTAAGAGACACTCCTTTTTGGCTACTAAGGTTTAAGAAAAGATTCTAAAAAAGACTATAAAGACTCCCTAATTATTTTACACTTTTCTTAATATTGAGGTAACTCTGTTTGCGATGAAATTAGATTGGATAGGCTGATGGTAAATTCATTTAAGAATTGTGGCAAATAACTGAAGATACTTTGTATTCAGACTCACTAGAGGTTCTGAGTACTGTTCATAAATTGAATCAGAATGGTTGAATGACTCTTCTTTGTATTTGTATCTTTTATTTTTTCTTATTCTATTTTTTTTTTCAATTCTTTGCTATTTCAATAGAATTCTATAGAATAAGAAATCTAGGAACTTTTTATGAGTGGATTCATTCAATTGTTTCATAAAAAGACGTAAGTAATAATCCTGTTTTGACTCTGCGCCATTGATTCCACTATGATTATGAATCAATAATGGAATCATTCCTTCATTTCATAGAGATAGGGATAGGGGGCATCATTCGCATGGATCTAGTAAGTTTCGCTTGGGCTGCTTTAATGGTAGTGTTTACATTTTCTCTTTCACTTGTAGTATGGGGAAGGAGTGGGCTTTAGAGCTAGGAATAAGAATAAGACTTTACTGAAAAATCTAATTGTAATCGTTTTGCGAAAGCTTAAAAAAACTTGACTTACTTTAGTTTATCTATATTTTAGTTTATCTATATATTATTTCTTAGATATTAGATAGAAATATCTATTTTCAATTGATCTATATAAGAGAAAGCTTCTTTCTGTATACAATACAACTTTCTGTTTTATGTACTAAGAAGATGAATAAATATGAAATATTCTACAATACTCAATTG